TTACATGCAACGGAATTGCACCGTTTCTTAAAAGATCAAAACTTCTTATGCTCTTTACATCAGCATATAAATTACTTTCAAACCCTAGTGATTTACACATCTTTAAACTTGCAATTTAATATTATTTTTATACTATAGGGCCTAATAAAGGAATCTCATTCGTCTACAGATTTACAATCTGCCGCTTACAACTCAGCCACTTTATTAATTTTTAAATGAATAGTATACTCGATGACTGAAAGGTAAGTATAGATCTTTTAAATCTAATATAGTAATTTAACATTTACTTCGAGTAAGGAATTAGTTAAAATATAATAACATTTGCTTGTCATGCAAAAGTCATCTTTAAGATACTCCTTAAATTTCAGTTTTATTTGTTTTATGGTGTAGATAACACATTGTATTTTCGTTACAAAACCGAAACTAATGTTTCTAAAACATCATAATACCTTGCCCACAGATAATATTTATCTCTTTTGCAGCTTCAATGCAATATTCTGTATAAATTATATAAGCTACTTATATTAATCTAGTTTTATGTTATACACCACTAACTAAGTTTAAATTTAAAATTAACATATTTAAAGGAAATCAATGTAAAAATAAAACTAAATATTCTCGAACTTTTCCTGACCTACAAGAATATAAACTACTGACAAAAATCCCATGCTGACTTAGACTATATATATATAAAGTATAAGCTGCTCTAAAAAAAGAAAGAAATATAATTCCCATTACTGTAAATGTCCTTCACCTTATTAAACTAATAATCAATCTAATCTCCCCAAATAAATTTAAAGTAGGTGGAGCAGCCATATTACCCACTCTAAATAAAAATCACCACAAACCTATCCTAGGTATAAAATTTAATAAACCCTTACTAACTAAAAGACTACGTCTACCAACTCGCTCGTATACTATATTAGCTAAACAAAATAATCCAGAAGAACACAGCCCGTGTCCAACTATTACTACAACAGCTCCCATTAGTCCCCATCATCTAAAAATCATTAAACCACATAGTACTATTCTTATATGAACAACCGAAGAATAAGCAATCAAAGACTTTATATCTACCTGGCGTAGACACAAAAGACTTACTACTACTCCTCCTACTAGACTAATTCTAACTCATAGCGACGAAAAATTCAAACTAATTTTCTGAAATATCAATAGCACTCGAATCAAACCATACCCACCTAACTTCAATAAAACTCCTGCTAAAATTATAGAACCAGCAACCGGAGCTTCTACATGAGCTTTTGGTAATCATAAATGAAATATGTATATTGGTAATTTAACTAAGAAGGCCATTACCCTTCTAAAATATCAAATGCTGTTTACCCAACTAACTTTTAAGATAAGATTTCTTAATATCATGACTAACCTATATTCTTTTATATAAATGTATAATAAAGATCCCAATAAAGGTAAAGATAATGACAAAGTATAAAAAAGTATATAAACTCCAGCTTGGATTCGCTCAGGTTGATATCCCCATCCAAGAATCAAAATTAAAGTGGGAATTAACGACATTTCAAATATAATATAAAACAACAAATAATTTAATGAAGAAAATGTAACTAAAAGCCTAAATAACAGTACTAGGTTTACCAAAATAAATATACCTCTAAAATTATTTATTATTTTTACTCGCTCCCTCGAAATAACAATAAGAAATATAATTCAAACACTTAAATAGACTATAATATAACTAACATAATCTATTCCTAAGTTAAATCCTAAACTATATATATGTATATTATGAAAACATCTTAAACCAACTAAAAATCTTAATAATCCTAACCCTATTTGAGCTGACTTTCAATCATCCTTTAATTTTATCAATAAAACTACAGGTAACAAAAACTTTAACATTCCAGAAGATTAAATCTTTTAAAATAATCATTTCCATGTCTACGAACAATAAGAACTAATAAAGATAAACCAAGAGCTCCTTCACATACAGCTAAAGTTAAAAAAAATAAAGAAATATAAATTTCCCTACCAACTATAGACAACTGTAACCTTAATAATCAAAAAACCCCAAGTATTATAAATTCTAATCTTAACAACGAATTTAATAAATGTTTATTATAAGAAATAAATCTCCATAAACCACAAAAAATTATAAATACCGCCCTAAACACTCTCAAAAATCTAAAATTTATCATTAGTTTTAATAGTTAATTTAAAAAACTAAAACATTGGTGTTATAACCCTAAGCATGGAATCTTTTCCTAAAACTTAAGAGAATTATTTACTCTATTATTTTTATATTAACAATCCCCTTATTAATTGTTTCTTCCTTCTTTTTCATACAACTCTCTCACCCCTTGGCGATAGGCCTTATGTTATTCACTCAAACAGTGTTGATTTCAATTACTATTGGAGTTTCCAACTTTTCTTTTTGATTTTCTTATATTCTGTTTTTAGTGTTTTTAGGAGGAATATTAGTTTTATTCATTTATATTGCTTCTTTAGCTTCAAATGAGTCATTCTCTTTTTCTTTAATTACTTTTTTCTTTTCTATAATTTTAACAGGTTTAATTATCTTTATTTTATTATTTTTAGACCCTATCTTAATTTCTCCTAATTCTTCATCCCTTTCAGCATCATCATTAAAATATTCCGTCTCAACCCCATTCATTATTAATTGAGTTTATAATACCCCATCTATAATATTTACTATTTTTATTGTTTCTTATTTACTACTTATATTAATTGTTGTTGTTAAAATTATTAATTTGTTTAAAGGCCCACTTCGTCTTATCTTATAATGACAACACCTATACGGAAATCACACCCTTTATTTAAAATTGCCAACGGAGCATTAGTAGATATACCTTTACCAAGTAACATTTCCACATTTTGAAACTTTGGTTCCATGCTAGGCCTTTGCTTAGTTATCCAAATCGCTACAGGGTTATTCTTGGCTATACACTACTCTGCTCACGTAGATCTAGCTTTTTCTAGAGTCGCCCACATCTGTCGTGACGTAAATTACGGTTGAATACTACGAACCCTTCACGCTAATGGAGCTTCCTTCTTTTTTATTTGCCTCTACCTTCATATTGGTCGAGGCATCTACTTTAGATCTTATATAAACCTTCATGCCTGAATAGTAGGAGTAGTAATTTTATTTATAATTATAGCAACTGCATTTTTAGGCTATGTTCTACCATGAGGACAAATATCTTTTTGAGGTGCTACAGTTATTACAAATTTATTTTCCGCTATCCCATTTATCGGTACTGACCTAGTACAATGAATCTGAGGTGGGTTTTCTGTTGATAATGCCACTTTAACTCGATTTTTTTCATTCCATTTTATTTTACCTTTAGTAGCATCAGCATTTTCTATAATTCACATTCTATTTCTACACCAAACAGGAGCTAATAACCCCTTGGGGATTTCAAGACAAACTGATAAAGTACCATTTCATCCTTACTTTACATTTAAAGATATTGTTGGATTTGTAGTTATATTAACAGCCTTAATTCTATTAACTCTTCTAGCCCCATATTTTCTAGGAGACCCAGATAATTTTATTCCAGCAAACCCTTTAGTAACCCCTCCCCATATCCAGCCAGAATGGTATTTTCTTTTTGCTTACGCTATTTTACGATCCATTCCTAATAAATTAGGAGGAGTTGTAGCATTAGCCGCTTCAGTGGCCATTCTTATAATTTTACCATTTACACACACTTCAAAATTTCAAAGACTAGCATTTTACCCCATTAATCAAATGTTATTCTGAACCTTTGTAGTTATTGTAGTACTATTGACCTGAATTGGAGCACGACCCGTAGAAGACCCTTATGTTATTACTGGGCAGATTTTAACTGTATCCTATTTCTTGTTCTATATTATTAACCCTCTTATTCTTATTTGATGAGATAATATACTTAAATGACTATTTAGTTTAAAAAAAACAAATGTTTTGAAAACATTAAATAAGAGTAAATTCTTAATAGTCGGCTGTTTCTTAAATAACTATTTACATTTATAAAGTTTTAATACCGACCCAAAAACTTAATTTTTGCTCCCATTACTTCTAATATAGTGCCTGATAAAAGGATAGTTTTGATAGAACTAATTATGTAATTTCCAATTACCTATATTATTAAAATCTTTATTAAAAAGATAAGCTAAATAAGCTAATGGGCTCATACCCCGTAAATGAAAGTTTAATCTCTCTCTTTTTAATCGCTTTTCCTACCTCTTATTTCTTTTTTCTAATAACACTAATCTCAGGATCAATTATCTCTATTTCTTCAACTTCGTGATTTGGAGCTTGAATTGGATTAGAACTAAATCTTATATCATTTATTCCTCTTATTGCTTTTAAAATAAATCCACTTTTTTCTGAAGCAGCTTTAAAATATTTTCTTATTCAGGCATTAGGATCTGTGCTATTTATTTCTTCAAGATTCCTTTTAATGTCTTTTTATTCTTTTAGACTTTTATCTATTTTTTTAGCCCTCTTATTAAAACTAGGAGGAGCTCCTTTCCACTTTTGATTTCCTCAAGTTATAGAAGGTTTAAAATGACCACAAATCTTCCTTCTATCTACAATTCAAAAACTGGCCCCCTTAACCTTAATTTCTTATCTAATAAACAACGAAATTTTAATTAAAATTACAATTTTTTCAGCTATTTTATCAGCTTTAATCGGAAGGATTGGTGGTTTAAACTTAACCTTATTACGAAAAATCATTGCCTTTTCTTCAATTAATCACTTATCTTGAATATTAATAGCAATCTCAATTAGAGACTCCTCATGGCTTTTTTATTTTTTTATTAATCCCCTTATTGTACTTTCTATTACCAGAGTATTTCATAAATTACAAACCTTTTCCCTTTCTATACTAATTCAATCTGATCAAAATAGAACACTTCATGCTACTATTATTTCACTTAATTTTTTATCCTTGAGTGGTCTTCCGCCTATAACGGGATTTATTCCTAAATGAATTGTTATTCAAGTTATATTAAATTTAAATATATTTATCCCCTTACTTTTTCTTCTTGTTTCTGCCCTAATTACTTTATATTTTTATTTACGAATTATCATTACCATAATCTTAATATTTAACCCTATTTTAAATTTTAATATAAAATATAAATCTCTAACGGATTCCCCATCTTCTCTATTTTTTAAATCCTCCTTCAACTTTTTTGGTCTCCTACTACCAGTATATTTCACCCTTATTTAGAATTTTAAGTTATTTAAATTAAAAGCCTTCAAAGCTTTCTAAAAAAGTATTAACCTTTTAAATTCTATATCTTAATTATTATGCAACGATGACTTTTTTCCACAAATCATAAAGATATTGGACCATTATATTTTATTTTTGGTGCTTGAGCCGGAATAGTAGGAACATCATTAAGATTAATTATTCGAGCTGAATTAAGACAACCAGGTAGACTAATTGGTAATGACCAAATTTATAACGTAGTTGTAACAGCCCACGCTTTTGTAATAATTTTTTTTATAGTAATACCCATTATAATTGGTGGATTTGGTAATTGACTTGTTCCTCTTATACTAGGAGCCCCAGATATAGCTTTCCCACGAATAAACAATATAAGATTCTGACTTCTACCACCTTCTCTCTCTCTTTTACTTACAAGAAGAATAGTAGAAAGAGGAGTTGGTACGGGATGAACTGTCTACCCACCTTTAGCAGCAGCCATCGCTCATGCTGGGGCATCAGTTGATCTTGGTATCTTTTCTCTACATCTTGCCGGAGTTTCCTCAATTTTAGGAGCTGTTAATTTCATAACAACAGTTATTAATATACGATCATATGGTATAACAATAGATCAAATACCTCTTTTTGTTTGAGCTGTATTTATTACTGCTATTTTGCTTCTTTTGTCTCTTCCAGTTTTAGCTGGAGCTATTACTATACTGCTTACAGATCGTAACCTAAATACGTCATTTTTCGATCCTGCAGGAGGAGGTGACCCAGTTCTATACCAGCACTTATTCTGATTTTTCGGTCACCCAGAAGTCTATATTCTAATTTTACCTGCCTTCGGTATAATTTCTCATATTGTAAGTCAGGAATCAGGTAAAAAGGAATCTTTTGGAACTCTAGGTATAATTTACGCTATATTAGCTATTGGAATTTTAGGCTTTGTAGTATGAGCTCACCATATATTTACAGTGGGAATAGACGTAGACACTCGAGCTTACTTTACCTCCGCCACTATAATTATTGCTATCCCTACAGGAATTAAAATCTTTAGATGGCTAAGAACCTTACATGGAACTCAAATAAATTATTCGCCATCTCTTCTATGAGCTTTAGGGTTTATCTTTTTATTTACTATTGGAGGTCTAACAGGAGTAGTTTTAGCTAATTCTTCAATTGATATTATTCTCCATGATACTTATTATGTTGTCGCCCACTTTCATTATGTACTCTCTATAGGAGCAGTTTTCGGAATCTTTGCTGGAGTTGCTCACTGATTTTCTCTAATGACAGGTTTATCTTTCAACCCTAAATGACTAAAAATTCACTTTTTAGTAACTTTCGTAGGAGTTAATTTAACTTTTTTTCCCCAACACTTCTTAGGATTAAACGGTATACCACGACGGTACTCTGATTATCCTGATGCCTATGCAACTTGAAATATTGTATCATCTATGGGTTCTATAATTTCCTTTGTAGCCGCATTAGGATTCTTATTAATCGTTTGAGAAGCATTTGTTTCTAATCGCCCAGTTATCTTTTCTCCTTTTCTGCCCTCTTCTATTGAATGAAAACATGCTTATCCTCCAGCTGATCATTCATACATGGAAATCCCACTAATTACTAACTTCTAAAATGGCAGACAGATGTGTAGGATTTAAGCTCCTATAAGGAAGAATAATTTCTTCTTTTAGAATAACTTATGGCAACATGAGCGTATTTAAATTTTCAAGACAGAGCTTCTCCTCTTATAGAACAATTAATTTTTTTTCACGATCACATTATATTAGTGATTGTGTTAATTGTAACATTTGTTGGTTATATAATAGCAACATTGTTTTTCAACTCCCTCATTAACCGCTATATATTAGAAAATCAACCTATCGAAGTAATTTGAACATCAGTCCCTGCTTTTATTTTAATCTTTATTGCCTTACCATCTCTTCGCTTACTTTATCTTTTAGATGAAGTGAACAATCCTTCTATAACTCTTAAAACAATTGGTCACCAATGATATTGAAGGTATGAATATTCAGATTTCCTTCAAGTAGAATTTGACTCATATATAGTGCCATCCAATGAGCTGGAAATGTCAGGGTTCCGACTACTAGATGTAGATAATCGAACCGTTCTTCCAATAAATACTCAAATCCGAGTTCTAATTACAGCTGCAGATGTTATCCATTCCTGAACAGTCCCATCCTTAGGTATTAAAGCCGATGCAATTCCTGGGCGACTGAATCAATCAAGATTTTTAATCAATCGACCTGGACTATTTTATGGTCAATGTTCAGAGATTTGCGGGGCAAACCACAGATTCATACCCATTGTTATTGAAAGAACTTCTATTAACTCATTTCTAAATTGAATTTCTCTATCAATTGAAGCGTCACCCTAGCTCATCCTTAGTTTTACTAATTTTTGGGTGAAACAATTCCTTCCATGAATTACTATTTTATGCCACAAATAGCACCTATTTACTGACTATTTATATTTTTCTTTTTTTTAGCCAGATTCCTATTATTTTTCGCTCTTAATTACTTCATTAAACCTTTTTATAAAGTTAATTTTCTTCAAGATAATAAAAAACCTTTAATTTATAAATATTGAAAATTATAACAAATTTATTCTCAATTTTTGAACCTTCTTCAAGAATCTTTAATTTATCGATAAATTGAATTTCAACTATCCTAGGATTAATATTTTTACCTTATATATACTGGGCCTCCCCTTCTCGTTGATCTTTACTTTGGGGAAAAATTATTTCAACCTTGCATAAAGAATTTAAAGCTCTTTTACAGCCCTCACACAATGGAGCCTCTATAATATTCATTGCTTTGTTTAGGTTAATTGTATTTAATAATTTTTTAGGTTTATTACCTTATGTATTTACTAGATCTAGACATATGGTAATAACATTATCTTTATCTCTACCCTTGTGAATTACTTTAATAACATTTGGGTGAATCAAACACACTAAACATATATTTGCCCATTTAGTTCCCCAAGGGACGCCTTTTGCTTTAATACCATTTATAGTATTAATTGAAACCATTAGAAATGTAATTCGGCCTGGTACCTTGGCAATTCGGTTAGCCGCTAATATAATTGCCGGTCATTTACTTTTAACTTTATTAGGAAATACTGGCCCTTCATTATCAACCTCCATTCTATTCATTTTATTATCGGCTCAAATACTCCTATTAATCTTAGAATCTGCCGTAGCTATTATTCAATCTTATGTTTTCGCTGTTTTAAGAACTCTCTACACTAGAGAAATTAACTAATGACATCATCACACGGCTTTCATCCTTACCATTTAGTAGATATTAGACCATGACCAATTACTGGGTCTATTAGAGCTATAATACTAACCACTGGTTTAGTAAAATGATTTCATCAACACAACATAAACCTTTTAATTTTAAGATTTGTTGCAACTTTGTTAACTATAATTCAATGATGGCGAGATATTACCCGTGAAGGTACCTACCAAGGATCACATACTTTAACAGTAATAAAAGGGCTACGCTGAGGTATAATTTTATTTATTGTCTCAGAAGTTTTATTTTTCTTTTCTTTTTTTTGAGCTTTTTTCCATAGAAGATTATCTCCTGCCGTAGAAATTGGTATATATTGACCGCCATTAGGTATTCAGCCTTTTAACCCTTTCCAAATCCCCCTTCTAAACACTACTATTCTTCTATCGTCAGGTGCTACAGTTACTTGAGCCCATCACGCAATTCTAGAAGCTAACTACTCCCAAGCTGTACAAAGACTAGGCTTAACTATTATCCTAGGTATTTATTTTACAATACTCCAAGCATTTGAATATATTGAAGCTTCTTTCACTATTGCCGACTCAGTTTTTGGTTCAACATTTTTTGTGGCAACTGGGTTCCATGGGTTACACGTTATCATCGGGACTTCATTTTTGTTTGTTTGTTTTATTCGACTTTATAAATGTCACTTTTCTTCTTCTCATCATTTAGGATTTGAGGCAGCTGCTTGATACTGACACTTTGTTGATGTTGTTTGATTATTCCTGTATATTTTCATTTATTGATGAGGTGGATAATTTTTTTAATATAATAAGTATATCTGACTTCCAATCAGAAAGTCTAACTTTTAGAAAAAATAATCTTTACAATATTGACAATCTCAGTTATTACTCTCATAATTTCATATATCGTTATAACTTTAGCGACCCTCTTATCTAAAAAGACAATTATAGATCGAGAAAAAAACTCTCCGTATGAATGTGGGTTTGATCCTAAAGGATCTGCCCGTCTACCTTTCTCTCTACGCTTTTTTTTAATTGCCGTAATTTTCCTAATCTTTGATGTAGAAATTACACTTCTTCTACCTATTGCTTCTACATTAAATCTAACCAATGTATTTTCTTGATTTTTTACAAGTTTAATTTTTTTATTAATTTTATTAGTTGGTCTTTATTATGAATGATCACAAAGTGCTCTAGATTGATCTTAATAAGACCATAGTCAATATATGACGTATGAGTTGCATTCATAAAGAGTTTTCTAAACTGGTTTTAAAAATTAGAAAGCGAATAATTGCATTTAGTTTCGACCTAAATTTTAGACTTTAGTCTTCTAATTTTGGTGGAAACCAAAAAGAGGTATATCACTGTTAATGATAAAATTGAGTCCAAACTCCCACCAAGAAGGGATATTATGCTAAAGGCAGAAAGCTTCTAACTTTTTACTAAGCGGTTAAATTCCGTTTATATCCCTTTGTTATATATATATGTACATATATATCAACCTTGTCCTAGCACTTTGTTTTTATAGTTTAAACCAACCCAAAACATTGGTCTTGTAAACCAATAATGAATTATTTTCTAAAAACTTTCAGAAAAAAAGAGTAACTCTTTGTCTTTAATTCCCAAAATTAATATTTTTTTAAACTATTTCCTGAGTTTATTACTCTAAATTTTATGCTATTAGACAAAAACAAAACATTTTAAATCTGACAAAAAAAATCAAATAATTAATAGAAACGGGAAGATAACTTTTTCAGGCTAAATATATCAATTTATCATACCGCAGTCGAGGTAACGTACCTCGGACCCATACAAACCCAAAAGCTACTATTACACTCTTAAAATAAAATATTACTCTGAACGGTCCCCTGCCTAAAAAAAAAATAACAAATAAAACCCTCATGAATAAAATACTTGCATATTCAGCTATAAAAATTAATGCAAACCCACCAGCCCCATACTCTGTATTAAAGCCAGAGACTAGCTCAGATTCACCTTCAGAAAAATCAAATGGAGTTCGATTAGTCTCAGCTAAACATGACCTAAATCACACCATTCTTAAAGGAAATCTAATTACGACAAATCAAAAATAATTTTGATATTTATTAAACAACTCTAAATTAAACCCACCAATTAATATTACAAAAGATAATAAAATTAAAGCTAACCTAACTTCATAAGAAATAGTTTGAGCTACCGCTCGCAAAGAACCTAATAAAGAATATTTACAATTTGATGATCATCCTGCTACTATAGTTGAATATACCCCTACACTTAAACAACATAAAAAAAACAAAATTCTCAGATTAAATCTTATTAATCCCGTTTCATAAGGTAGAACTGATCACACTAATAAAGAAACAAACAAACTAAATACAGGACATAAATAGTAAACTAAAAAATTTGATATAGTGGGAGTAATTTGCTCCTTAGTAAAAAGCTTTACTTGCATCAGAAAAGGCTGTAAAATTCCCATATAGCCTACTTTATTTGGACCTTTACGAATTTGAATATAACCTAAAATTTTTCGTTCAAGTAAAGTTACAAAAGCCACACCAATTAAAACACACACTATTAACACTAAAAAATTAATTATCTCTACAATTATTAAAGTCACAAAACAATTAGATTACTAATAATTTAACTATTTATAGAATTGCTCTATTTTATAGGATCCTAAATCCAACACATATTATCTGCCAAAATAGTAATCATTATATAAAATAATTTTGATTATTTAATCCTTTCGTACTAAAATAATTTTTCTTTATTAAAAGATAGAAACCAACCTGGCTTACGCCGGTTTGAACTCAAATCATGTAAAATTTTAAAGGTCGAACAGACCTACTTATATAACTGCTGCAATTATAAAGATATTTTAATTCAACATCGAGGTCGCAAACTTTTCTTTCGATAAGTACTCTTAAGAAAAATAACGCTGTTATCCCTAAAGTAACTTAAACTTTTAATCTTTAATTAGGATCATTTAAAATTTTAATCACATATAAGTGTACTTAATATTAAGCAGTTAATAATCATTTTACTCTTATCGCCCCAATAAAATAAATTCAATTTACAAAATCTTTATAACCTAAAATTTGACTAAATAAAATTTAATATTAAGCTTTATAGGGTCTTATCGTCCCTTTAATACATTTAAGCCTTTTCACTTAAAAGTAAAATTCAATAAACAATATAAAGACAGATCTTCTTTTGTCCAACCATTCATACAAGATTCCAATTAAAAAACTAACGATTATGCTACCTTTGCACGGTCAAAATACCGCGGCCATTTAATACTATCAATCAGTGGGCAGGTTAAACTTTTTATAACTTCAAACAGACATGTTTTTGATAAACAGGCAAAGAAGTTATTTTTGCCGAGTTCCTTTATTCCGTCCTATCAATTTTAAACAATATTTATCATTTAAATATTTTGCTTCAATAAAAAACTTTTACTAATAAAATCATTATAACTTAACTCTTTATATTTAAATTAATTTTTTAATACTCCAAAAAGTTTATATAAATATTATCTAATTTTAATTTAGCTAGAACACTTTATAAATATAGCTACTTTTAAGCTTAATTCACCAATTAACCTATTTTAAACTATTTATTATTTTAATTATAAGAAGCTAATCCCTCCTACACTTAAATTTTACATCTTATGAACGTAAAAATTAAATTAAATTTACTTTTTAAAAAACTAGATATAATAAAACTCGACTAGCGTTTCACCTTTAATTTTATATTAAAAATTTATTTTCTACAAAAAATTTTTTATAAAATTAGCTATATTTTATTTCGAGATATTTAATTTTTATTAACTTATATAAATTTTCCCTGATACACAAGGTACAATATTTAAAATTTTCTACTTCAAATTTTCTTGCTTTCCTTTACAGTACTCTTAACTATAGTTTATAAATTGTGTTTATTAAAAATTACTAGCATGAACAAATTACAAATTATTTTTCATAAATATAAAATTTTCAAATTTATTTAACAAGTCATTAATAAATAGATGGGTAATTATTAATTTATCAAAAAAAATATATCTATCCTCACCTTTACTAGATACACTTTCCAGTACATCTACTATGTTACGACTTATTTCACTTATAAATGAAAGCGACGGGCGATATGTACACAATTTAGAACTTATATCTTATTAGCTTATTAAACTAAAAATACAATCAAATCCATCTTTATAATAATATTATTTTATTAATCCGCAGTAAAGTAATTTACTGTAACCCATTTTACCTTGCTTATTGGCTGCACCATGATCTAATTTTACTAAACAACTAAATTTAATAATTTTTCCTTTAAGAATTATCTGATAATGATGGTATACAAACTGTTATAATTACTAAAGCAAGTAAGATTCTTCGTGGTTTATCGATTCTAAAACAGGTTCCTCTGAATAGATTAAATTGCCGCCAAATTTTTTAAATTTTAAGTATTTATCTTTTACTAATTCAGTTTTGTATTAAATTTATTTTAGAATAATAGGGTATCTAATCCTAGTTTATTTCTAAACTTTTTTAGCCTCAATTATAATTTTACCTCATACATAATAATATCCTAATTTTACCTTTTATTACCTGTATAAGATTTTTAATTTTAATCATCTAACTATAACCTTAGAATTTTTACTCAATCTTAAAGTATAACCGCGAATGCTGGCACAAATATATATCAGATTTTAATATTATTACTATATCACACCTTCATGTATAATGTTATAATATTTTATGCTGAGACAATAAAGGTTTATAATTTTATTTCCCTCAAATACCAATTTAATATTTAATTAAATTGTTTAAATCGCACTTTAATTTTCATACAATTTTAATAATAATGTAAAAACTTAAGCCAAAATCAAACATTTGTCGTAATCGCAAATAATAACTTTAAAAAATTTAAATATATTATATATAGCATAAAAATGAGAATAAACCATACTTAAAGTATAACTTATACATCTTAAGCGCCACAAGCTAACGTTTTAATATTAAACTATCTAAGTTTTATTATAACTAATATTGCTACAAGTATACTTATTATCTATACAAAAACAAACAATATAATCACTAACCCAACTACAAAAATTTTTATAAACACTTTAATATTATTAAGTTGCAACTCATTTAACAACCTAAAATATTTTTTAAACAGGAAATACATCCCCTGTCCACCAAAATGTTCAAATCACCCTTTATCTCCTAATTTTTCGACACTTACCCCGCTAATTAAACTAGATCCCCTAATTTTTTTTGTACTAAGAAAAGGTATAAATCATATAGACCCCCTTATTACTACTATTTTATAGTTATTAATAGATTTTAAATTGTAACTCACATTCAATAAATTAAATATATAACCTATAACTCCGCCTGCTAACCTTACCCCCAAAACTATATTTTTCATTACTATATTTAAACAAATTATATAAGGCTCTGGAAAAATAACCCAAGATAATACAGCTCCTATAAAAATAGCCCTTACACCTAGTAAAATCATAGAATTTCTTATAATTTTATCCTCATCCCTAATATTTATTATAACTCTTAAATTTGAATTTCCTCTTAACCTATAAAAAATTAAACGTATAGTATACATAACTGTTAATCCTGTCGCTAAGATATACAACAATAAAGAGATAAAATTAATCCATCTCATGAAAGCCACCTCTAAAATTATATCTTTAGAATAAAACCCTGCTAAAAAAGGGAACCCACATAGAGCTAAATTTGAAACTCTTATAAAAGATACTCTTAGCGGTATAAATTTAATTAAACCACCTATACATCGAATATCCTGATAATTACCGACTCTATGAATAATAATACCCGCACATATAAATAACAATGCTTTAAATAATGCATGGCTTAGCAGATGAAAAAAGGAAAGATCAGGGTATCCTAAAGCTAAAATACTTAACATAACCCCTAATTGACTTAACGTTGATAAGGCAATAATCTTTTTTAAATCATATTCAAAATTGGCTCCTAACCCCGCTATAAATATAGTTAAGCAAGAAACAATTAATAATATTCCTTGAATTTTAGAACCTTCTAACGCACCACTAAATCGAATTATTAAATATACCCCGGCAGTTACTAAAGTGGAAGAATGAACTAAAGCAGAAACAGGGGTAGGAGCTGCTATAGCGGCAGGAAGTCATGCTGAGAAAGGAATTTGAGCACTTTTAGTTATAGCTCTTAATATTAATAAAAACTTAAACAAAATTCACTCAGTATCTATAGTATAGTAAGAATAAATAACAAAATTTCATCTACCTAAACTAGCCATTAACCCAATACTAAGTAAAATGGCAACATCACCTACTCGATTAGATAGGATAGTTAATATCCCAGCATTAGCAGACTTTTCATTTTGATAAAAAATTACTAAAGCATAGGAAACTAAACCTAAACCGTCCCATCCTAAAAGAATACTTACCAAATTAGGTCTTAAAACTATTATAGCCATAGATAAAACGAACATTAAAACTAAATATATAAATCGATTAAAGTTTTTATCCTCCTTTATATACCTGCCTCTATAATACATTACACTTCCAGAAATAAGCAATACAAAACACAGAAAAAGTATTGAAATTCAATCAAAAATTAGAACGAACACTACTGATAATGAATTTAATCTTGCTAAATCCCATTCAATTACACTAGTCACACCACTAAACAATTTTATTAAAGAAACTGTCCCACAGACTAAAGACCCCGCTCATAGCCCAAGTATTCTAATCTTATGCATATAAATTATTCAAACCATTATTTAGATATTAAATTATTAATTTAACACGAAATATCATAACATTGCTACCAATGGTACAAATCAATTAGTAGTAATTAAATCTAAATAAATCAAAGCAAACCGATTGGCACGATAAATCTTTTCAACGTAACTGAAATGCTGTTCTATTTTAGCTCTGCTTTGACACTATCATCTTATATTTCCAATCTACTTTACATTTAAATAATTTATTAAAAAAACTTACTAAAAATATTACGAAATGATAAAACTATTATATTATATAATTTCACTTTTTCTTTATTCATGTGGAGTCGTATATAAAGTATATATACATATATCACATTAGATATCAGTAAATAATATAAACGAATCAAATATATAAAAATTAAATGTCTATATTCTCTTCCACAATTATTCCCCACCCAATGAAATACAGAATAGATAACTATTTAAATTTATAAAAAGGTAAAATTATAAACAAATACAAATATATAATATCTTAGTTTATATGGAGCATTGAAACATTTTATATATTAGTAAAAATAATATATCATACAATTATATGAATATATGATTTATACAAATTGTATTAGCCTATGTGTTAAAAAAAAGTAGTAGTCTCCACCCTAGACCCTTATTCCTCTAGAGGGGAAACGGGTCTGGACCGTTGAGACTACTACTATAATAGGGGCAAAGAACATTATATTAAATTTAGGTAAATATAAATTAAATATTTAATTATACTAATAAATAATTTAATATTTATATATATCTGTATATATATATACATCTATATATATATAGATATATACTATACATGTATATACTATACAGTATATACTATACAGTATATACTATACAGTATATACTATATAGTATATACTATATAGTATATACTATATAGTATATACTATATAGTATATACTATATAGTATATACTATATAGTATATACTATATAGTATATACTATATAGTATATACTATATAGTATATACTATATAGTATATACTATATAGTATATACTATATAGTATATACTATATACTATCTACTCTATACTATATAATATCTACTCTATAC